AATGAAGTGCCTGATTTTCGAAAGGATTATCTTGATAGGGTAAATCATGTACATTTGTACCTTCATTATTATACATTTAATAGAATTAAACTATTTCCTAAAACTTCAAAAGTTTTTGTACATCTTATACTTAAATGTAAAAAGATAAGCTAAACAAGCTAATAGGTTCATACCCTACTTATAAAGGTTTTAATCCTTTTCTTTTTAATTTTTTTTATTCCTAATAAATTTTTATTTTTTTGTATACTTGTGGGAAGAACAATTTTTACAATTTCATCTAATTCATGATTAGGGGCATGAATAGGATTAGAAATTAATTTATTGTCATTTATTCCTTTAATAAGTAATACAAAAAATATTTTTTCCACAGAAGCATCGCTTAAATATTTCCTAACACAAGCATTTGCTTCATCAACTTTAGTTTTCTTTATTATCTTTTCATTTTTGATTTATTTAAATTATTTTTCTTTGCATATAAATAATTCAATAAAAATATTAATGTTATCATCATTATTTTTAAAATTAGGAGCTGCTCCTTTTCATTTTTGATTTCCATCTGTTGCAGAAAATTTAACTTGATTAATAAATTTAATTTTATTAACGTGACAAAAAATTGCTCCAATAATTTTAATTTCTTATATTAGAAATGAAATTTATATACAATTTATTGCAATTTTTAGAACTTTAATTGGAAGTTTAGGAGGATTAAATCAAACTAATTTACGAAAAATTATAGCTTTTTCTTCTATTAATCATATTGGTTGAATAATTAGATCTTTAATTATAAATAATAATTTATGAAAAATTTATTTTTTAATTTATTCTTTATTAACAATTTTAATAATTTTAATTTTTATAAATTTTAATTTATTTTTTATTAACCAAATTTATTTAAGAATAAATTTTAACTTAATAAATAAATTTTTATTATTTATAAATTTTCTTTCTTTAGGAGGATTACCTCCTTTTTTAGGATTTTTCCCAAAATGAATAATTATTAATAATTTAATTTTAAATAATTATTTTTTTCTATTAACAATTATATCTATATTAACATTAATTAATTTATTTTTTTATCTTCGATTAGCATTAAATTCTTTTCTTATATTAAGTATAGAACAAAAATGATTTATTAAAATTAATTTTAAAATAAATTACTTTCTTATTAGAATAAGAACAATTTCTTTATTAAGTTTACCTTTATTTACTTTATTATATTTTATTTTTTAAGACTTTAAGTTAAATAAACTTTTAGCCTTCAAAGTTAAGTATAAAGAAATTATTCTTTAAGTCTTAGCTTTTTGCTTCTTTAAATTTGCAATTTAAAATCTTATTTATAGACTATAAAACTTTTTTGGTGAAAGAGAAAATTTCTCATAAATAAATTTACAGTTTATTACTTTTAATCAGTCATTTCACCGAATAAATGACTTTTTTCAACAAATCATAAAGATATTGGCACATTATATTTCATTTTTGGTGCTTGATCAGGAATATTAGGAACTTCTTTAAGTTTATTAATTCGAGCAGAATTAGGTCAACCTGGTTCTTTAATTGGAGATGATCAAATTTATAATGTTATTGTTACAGCTCATGCTTTTATTATAATTTTTTTTATAGTAATACCTATTATAATTGGTGGTTTTGGTAATTGATTAGTCCCTTTAATATTAGGAGCTCCTGATATAGCTTTTCCTCGTATAAATAATATAAGTTTTTGATTACTTCCTCCTTCTCTTACTCTTTTATTAAGAAGTAGCCTGGCCGAAAGAGGGGCAGGTACAGGATGAACCGTTTACCCTCCTTTATCAGCTAATATTGCTCATGCAGGAGCTTCAGTTGATTTAACAATTTTTAGACTTCATTTAGCAGGTGTTTCATCAATTTTAGGAGCTATTAATTTTATTACTACAGTTTTAAATATACGTTCAGAAAATTTAACTTTAGATCGAATTCCCTTATTTGTATGATCTGTAGCTATTACAGCACTTTTACTTCTTTTATCTCTTCCAGTTTTAGCAGGAGCTATTACTATACTTTTAACTGATCGTAACTTAAACACTTCCTTTTTTGATCCCGCAGGAGGAGGAGACCCTATTCTTTATCAACATTTATTTTGATTTTTTGGTCATCCTGAAGTTTATATTTTAATTTTACCAGGATTTGGAATAATTTCTCATATTATTAGCCAAGAAAGTGGAAAAAAAGAAACTTTTGGAGCTTTAGGAATAATTTATGCAATATTAGCTATTGGTTTATTAGGATTTGTAGTTTGAGCCCATCATATATTTACAGTAGGTATAGATGTTGATACACGAGCTTATTTTACATCAGCAACTATAATTATTGCTGTTCCAACTGGAATTAAAATTTTTAGATGATTAGCAACACTTCATGGTGCTCAATTAAATTATAGTCCTTCCTTACTTTGAGCTTTAGGATTTGTATTTTTATTCACAGTAGGAGGATTAACAGGAGTAATTTTAGCAAATTCTTCTATTGATATTATTCTTCATGATACATATTATGTAGTAGCACATTTTCATTATGTTCTTTCTATAGGAGCTGTATTTGCTATTATAGCTGGATTTATTCATTGATGACCTTTATTTACAGGAACAACTTTTTATAATAAATGATTAAAAATTCAATTTTTTATTATATTTATTGGAGTTAATATAACATTTTTTCCACAACATTTCTTAGGATTAAGCGGAATGCCTCGACGTTACTCAGATTACCCAGATGCTTATATAAATTGAAATATTGTTTCATCAATTGGATCAACAATTTCTCTAATTAGAATTATTTTTTTTATTTATATTATATGAGAAAGATTAATTTCTAATCGTTTACCTATTTTTGGTATAAATTTTCCTTCTTCTATTGAATGAATACAAAAATATCCACCTATAGAACATTCTTATAATGAACTACCTTTAATTAATAATTTCTAAAATGGCAGATTAGTGCAATGAATTTAAGCTTCATATATAAAGAATATTCTTTTTTTAGAATATGAATACTTGAAATAATTATTTATTATTAGATGCTCAATCACCATTAATAGAACAATTAATCTTTTTTCATGACCATACTTTATTAATTTTAATTATAATTACTATTTTAGTAAGTTATTTAATATCATCACTTTATTTTAATAAATATATTAATCGATTTTTATTAGAAGGACAATTAATTGAATTAATTTGAACTATTCTTCCTGCTATTACATTAATTTTTATTGCTTTACCCTCATTACGTTTATTATATTTAATAGATGAATTAAATAATCCTTTAATTACTTTAAAATCAATTGGTCATCAATGATATTGAAGTTATGAATATACAGACTTTTTAAAAAATAGATTTGATTCTTATATAATTCAAGTTAATAATTTAACTAAAACTTCTTTTCGATTATTAGATGTTGATAATAATGTTGTTTTACCATTTATAGCTCAAATTCGATTATTAGCAACTGCAACAGATGTAATTCATTCATGAACAATTCCATCTCTTGGTGTAAAAATTGATGCAACACCAGGACGATTAAATCAAACTAATTTTTTTATAAATCAACCAGGTTTATTTTTTGGTCAATGTTCAGAAATTTGTGGGGCAAATCATAGTTTTATACCTATTGTTATTGAAAGAACATCTTTAAAAAATTTTCTTAATTGATTAAAAAATCTTTCATTAGATGACTGAAAGTAAGTAATGGTCTCTTAAACCAATTTATAGTAATTTAACATTTACTTCTAATGAAAGAATTAGTTAAAATATAACATTAATATGTCATATTAAAATTATTTATTGAAAATATTCTTTTATTCCTCAAATAGCTCCTATAAATTGATTAATTTTATACATTATTTTTATTATATTATATTTATTATTTATGACAAAAAATTATTATTTATTAAAAATTAATTTTAAATCAATAAATATTAAATCTTTACCTTTACATAAAAATTTTTGAAAATGATAACTAATTTATTTTCTGTTTTTGATCCTTCTACAACAATTTTAAATTGATCTTTAAATTGATTTAGTTCAATTTTAGGTCTAATTATTATACCAACTTTATTTTGAATTTTACCTAACCGCTTATATTTTATTTGAACTAATATTTTAATAAAATTAAACCAAGAATTTAAAACTTTATTAGGAATTAAAAATTACAAAATTTCAATAATTTTTACTAGATTATTTTTATTTATTATATTTAACAATTTATTAGGATTATTTCCTTATATTTTTACTAGTTCAAGTCATATAAATTTTACCTTAACTTTAGCTTTACCATTATGAATTTCATTTATAATTTATGGATGAATTAATAACACAAATCATATATTTACTCACTTAGTTCCTCAAGGAACTCCTAATGTATTGATACCTTTTATAGTTTGTATTGAAACTATTAGTAATATTATTCGCCCTGGAACATTAGCTATTCGATTAGCAGCAAATATAATTGCTGGCCACCTTTTATTAACATTATTAGGAAATACAGGGTCATCACTTATACCTATTATAATTTCTTTATTATTATTAACACAAATTTTATTATTAATACTTGAATTTGCTGTCTCAATTATTCAAGCTTATGTATTTTCAGTTTTATCAACTCTTTATTCTAGTGAAGTTTAATGTCTATAAAACATAACCATCCTTTTCATTTAGTAGATTATAGCCCATGACCATTAACAGGAGCTTTAGGAGCTTTAATTACAGTGTCAGGAATAATTATATGATTCCATCAATTTAATAATACATTATTATTTTTAGGTAATTTTATTTTAATTTTAACTATAATTCAATGATGACGAGATATCACCCGAGAAAGAACTTACCAAGGACTTCATACAATACCTGTAATTAATGGAATACGTTACGGAATAATTTTATTTATTATTTCAGAAGTATTATTTTTTGTAAGTTTTTTTTGAGCTTTTTTTCACAGAAGTCTATCTCCAGCAATTGAAATTGGAAGAATATGACCACCTAAAGGAATTAATCCTTTTAATCCCATACAAATTCCTTTATTAAATACTGTAATTTTATTATCATCAGGATTAACAGTTACTTGAGCACATCATAGAATTTTAGAAAATAATTATAACCAAGCCATTCAAAGTCTTTTTTTTACAGTAATTTTAGGAATTTATTTTACAATACTTCAAGCTTACGAATATTACGAAGCTTCTTTTACTATTAGAGATGCTGTTTATGGTTCAACTTTTTTTATAGCAACAGGATTCCATGGATTACATGTAATTATCGGAACAACTTTTTTAATTGTTTGTTTATTACGACAAATTTCTTCTCATTTTTCTAAAAATCATCACTTTGGATTTGAAGCTTCTGCTTGATATTGACATTTTGTTGATGTAGTTTGACTTTTTTTATATATTTCTATTTATTGATGAGGAAGATAAATAATTATTTATATAATATAATAAGTATATTTGACTTCCAATCAAAAAGTCTAAAAATTTTAGTATAAATAATTTATATTAATATAATTATAATTATAATTTTTACAATTATTTCTTTAATTATAATAATTATTTGTTCAATTATTTCAAAAAAAACTTTTATAGATCGAGAAAAAAATTCTCCTTTTGAATGTGGGTTTGATCCAATAAATTCTGCTCGAATTCCTTTTTCTATACATTTTTTTCTTATTGCTGTAATTTTTTTAATTTTTGATGTAGAAATTACTTTAATTTTTCCATTAATTATAATTTTTAAACTTTCAATTTTAAATAATTGAATTTGAATTAACTTATTCTTTATATTTATTCTTCTTTTAGGAGTATACCATGAATGAAACCAAGGAGCATTAAATTGAACTAATTAAAAAGGATAATAGTTAATTTTTAATATTTAGGTTGCATCTAAAAGAAATTGTTTAAACAATTTATCTTTAGTATTGAAGTAAATATTTTACATTTAGTTTCGACCTAAAATTAGATTTAAATATCCTTACTTTAATTGAAACCAAAAAGAGGTATATCATTGTTAATGATAAAATTGAAATTTATTTCCAATTAAATTTTTATAAGATATAAAATTTTTAAAAAAAGCTGCTAACTTTTTTTATAGTAGTGCAATTCTATTAATATCTTTAATTTATTTATATAGTTTAAAAAAAACATTACATTTTCATTGTAAAAATAATATTTTTATTATTTATAAATAAATACCTATATTCATAAAATAAATTATTTTCCTTAATATCTTCAATATTAAACTCTATATATAAGCTATATGAATAAAAAATTAAATATAAAAATAATATAAATATAATAAAAAATATAAAAATTAATTTTAAATCATTAATTTGAATTAAAGATAAAAAATTTCTATTTTTATTTAAATAATTATATAAACCTTGAACTCCTAATAATTCTCTTCAACCTTGATCAAATAATTTATTTAATTTATCACTTTCTTCTAAAAAAATTTTAGAAATTCCGTAACTAAAAATAATAGGTATGAATCATATTGTTCCTAAAAAATTTACTATTTTTTTTTGATTCAAACTAAATAATAAATTATTTATTTTAATAATAGATAATTCATAGCCTAACCATACCCCTAAAATAATAACAATAATTACTATAAATTTTATAATAAATGTTAATAAAACTAAACTTTCTCATGAAAATAAAAATCATATAAGTATTCTTCCTCCAAAAATTGCTATAAATACTAACCCTATTATCCCTAATAATATAAAATTTCTATTTTCATTAATACAAAATAAACTATAATAATTAAATTTATTTATTATTGAATAATAAATTAAACGAACTCTATAACTTACAGTTAATCCAGTAGAAATATAAAATAATAAATAAATTAAAAAATTAACATTTCTTATAGATATTATTTCTAAAATTAAATCCTTAGAATAAAATCCCGCTAAAAATGGTAACCCACATAAAGCTATATTAGAAATATTTATACAAATTAAAGTAATTGGTATAAAATTAACTAATTTTCCTATACAACGAATATCTTGTGTGTCCCCTAAACAATGAATAATTATTCCGGCACATATAAATAATAATGCTTTAAATAAAGCATGAGTTAATAAATGAAAAAAAGATAATTTAACATAACCTATTCTCAAAATTCTTATTATTAAACCTAATTGTCTTAAAGTTGATAAAGCAATAATTTTTTTTAAATCAAATTCATAATTAGCTCCAATTCCAGATATAAATATTGTTAAACAACCAATTAATAATAAAATATTTAAAAAAACTGTATTATTTATTAAAACATAAAATCGAATTAGTAAATAAACTCCAGCAGTAACTAAAGTTGATGAATGAACTAAAGCAGAAACTGGTGTAGGAGCAGCTATTGCTGCAGGTAATCATGCAGAAAAAGGAATTTGAGCTCTTTTAGTTATTCCTGCAATTAAAATTATAAATATAATAAAATTTCTTTCATAAATATTTATAAAATAATCTATATAAATGTAAAAATTTCATCCTCCATAATTTAATATTCAACCAATACCAATTAATAAACATACATCTCCAATTCGATTAGATAAAACTGTTAATATCCCAGCATTAAAAGATTTTTCATTTTGATAATAAATAACTAAACAATAAGAAACTAATCCTAATCCATCTCATCCTACTAAAATAGAAATTAAATTAGGACTAACAATTATTAATATTATAGAAATAACAAACAAAATTACTAAATATAAAAATCGTTCTTTTGTTACATCTCCTGATATATAATCATTTCTATAAAAAATTACTATAGATGAAATATAAAAAACAAATCTTATAAATAATAAACTCATTCAATCAAATAAAAATACATAAACAATAGAATTTCTATTTAAAGATAAAAATTCTCATTCTATAAAATAAATTATTCCATTATACATAAAATACAAACCTATAATAAATAAAGTTAAAGATATAAATAAAAAAATTAAAAAATTTAATTTAAATAAATTTATTATTTAAAATAAGTATTATATCTTTGATTCCACAAATCAATATTTTTTTTAAACTATTTAAATAAAATCATATTATTAAATTACCCTTTAAAAATAAAATATTTAATGGAAATCAATGTAAAAATAATAAAAGATATTCTCGTCCGTAACCATTAAAATAACTAAATAATCCAGAATAAAATTTTCCATGTTGTCTATAAGAATATATATATAAAGTATAAATTGCTCTAAAAAAAGATATAATTATTAATAAAATTATAACCTTATAATTTCAACTTAAAATTCTATTTAATAAACTAATTTCTCCTAATAAATTTAATGAAATAGGAGAAGCTATATTAGAAATTCTTAATAAAAATCACCATAAACATAAACTTGGCATTAAATTCAATAAACCTTTATTTAATAATAATCTTCGTCTTCCTCTTCGTTCATATACTATATTAGCCAAACAAAATAATCCTGAAGAACATAATCCATGACCAATTATTAATTTTAATCTCCCTAATATCCCTCAATAATTAAGAGTTAACAAACCAATTAATATTATCCCTATATGAACTACCGAAGAATAAGCAATTAAAGATTTTAAATCCACTTGAGTTAAACAAACTATAGAAATATAAATTCCTCCGATTAAACTTACTACTATTCAAATAAAATTTAAAATTAAACCTTTTTTTATTATTAATTCTATAACACGAATAATTCCATACCCTCCTAATTTTAATATAATCCCTGCTAAAATTATAGATCCTGAAATAGGAGCTTCAACATGAGCTTTTGGTAATCATAAATGAACTAAAAATATTGGAATTTTTACTAAAAAAGCTAAAATTATAGATAAATAAAATAAATTATTTAAATAAAAAGTTTCTTTAAAATTCATAAATAATAAACTTGTATCTTTGTATAAATAAATAATTCTAATAAATATAGGTAAAGATAAAAATAAAGTATAAAATAATAAATAAATCCCTGCCTGTAAACGTTCAGGTTGATACCCTCAACCCAAAATCAAAAATAATGTAGGAATTAAACTTCTTTCAAAAAAAATATAAAATCCTAATAAAGATAAACTTATAAAAGATAAAATTAATAATCATATTAATATTAATAAATTAAATATAAAAAATAATGATTTATTATTTATATAAAAAATATTTTCTCTAGATAAAATTATTAAACTTGTAATTCATAAAGATAAAATAATTAAAAAAAAAGACAAAATATCTAACCCAAAAAAATAAGAAATTCTAATAAATATTTGATTTGTTCAAAAAAATTGAAATATAAATAATATCAAAAAAATTAAATTACTATAATAAAATATTTTATTTTTTAATACAAATATTATAAATAAATTTATAAATAAAAACTTTAACATGACAAAAAATTAAAACTTTTAAAATAATCATTACCATGGGTACGAATTAAACTTACTAAAATAGCTAATCCCAATCTTCCTTCACATACACAAAAAGTAATAAAAATTATTGAAAAATATATTTCAAAACCATATTTACCTAAAAAATATATTATAAATATAAATAAACTAATTACTAAATATTCTAAACTTAATAAAGTAATTAAAAAATGTTTAAAATTTAAACAAAAAATTATTAAACCGCTTAAATATAAAATAATTATATATAATATTAACATAAGTTTTTATAGTTTAAAAATAAAACATTAATTTTGTAAATTAAAAATAATATATTTATTTAAAAACTTCAGAAAAAATATTATATATATTATCAATAATCTCCAAAATTATTATTTTTATTAAACTATTTTCTGATATTTTATATTTTATTTTAATATTAAGTTTTTTAATTACTGTAAATATTATAAAAATAAAACATCCTTTAATTATAGGATTTTTATTAATTATTCAAACTTTATTAATTAGTTTAATTACAGGATTTATTAATAATTTATTTTGATTTTCATATATTTTATTTATTATTATAATTGGTGGAATAATAATTTTATTTATTTATATAACTAGACTAGCTTCAAATGAAAAATATCAATTTTCAAGCTCTTTCTTTTCCATAAATATTTTATTTTTAATAATTATTATTTTTATATTAATTATTATTGATCCTTTTTATTTTAATCTTATTAATATAAATAATGAAATAAGAACAATTTTTAATTTAAATAAATTATATAATTTAAATTCTAAAAATATTACATTAATTAGAATTATTTATTTATTATTTACATTAATTACTGTTATTAAAATTACTAACAAAAATTTAGGTCCTCTTCGTCAAAAAAACTAATGAATAAACCTTTTCGCCAATCCCATCCTCTTATTAAAATCATAAATAACTCATTAATTGATTTACCTACTCCATCAAATATTTCAACTTGATGAAATTTTGGATCATTATTAGGCTTATGTTTAATTATTCAAATTCTTTCAGGAATTTTTCTAGCTATACATTATTGTGCTAATATTGAATTAGCTTTTAATAGAGTAATTCACATTTGTCGAGATGTAAATTATGGATGAATTCTACGTATTATCCATGCAAATGGGGCATCATTTTTCTTTTTTTGTATTTATTTTCATATTGGACGAGGAATATATTACAATTCATTTTATTTAATACATACATGAATAATTGGTGTATTAATTCTATTTGTAACTATAGGAACAGCTTTTATAGGTTATGTTTTACCTTGAGGACAAATATCTTTTTGAGGGGCCACAGTAATTACCAATTTATTATCTGCTATTCCTTATTTAGGAACTATATTAGTTCAATGAGTATGAGGAGGATTTGCCGTAGATAATGCTACTCTTACTCGATTTTTTACTATTCATTTTTTATTACCTTTTGTAATTGCAGCATTAGTAATAATCCATTTATTATTTTTACATCAAACCGGTTCTAATAACCCTATTGGATCAAATAGAAATTTTGATAAAATTCCTTTTCACCCTTATTTTTCATTAAAAGATATTATTGGATTTATTATTATATTATTCTTATTAATTAATTTATGTTTAATAAATCCTTATTTACTTGGAGACCCTGATAATTTTATTCCAGCTAATCCTTTAGTTACTCCTGAACATATCCAACCAGAATGATATTTTTTATTTGCGTATGCAATTTTACGATCAATTCCTAATAAATTAGGAGGAGTAATTGCTTTAGTAATATCTATTGCAATTTTATTTATTTTACCTTTTATAAAATCTAAATTTCAAGGTATTCAATTTTATCCTATTAATCAAATCATATTCTGACTTTTTCTATGCATAGTAATTTTATTAACATGAATTGGAGCTAAACCTGTAGAAGATCCTTATATTTTAACAGGACAAACTTTAACTGTATTATACTTTTCTTATTATGTAATTAACCCTTTATTAATCAATAGATGAGATAAATTAACTAATTAATTAATGAACTTGTTAAAGTATATGTTTTGAAAACATAAAAAAGAAGTTTAATCTTCTATTAATTTTACTATTTTTTTTTAATAAATTTCTAAAAAAACTTTTAATCCAATATAAAAAATTAATATATTAATAGAAAAAGGTAAATAACATTTTCAAGCCAAATATATTAATTTATCATAACGAAACCGTGGTAAAGTCCCTCGAACTCACAAAAAAAAAAATGAAATAAATAATATTTTTATATAAAATATTATTCTTATTGTATATCCTCCTATAAAAATTATTACAAATAATATTCTTATAAATAAAATTCTTAAATACTCTGCTAAAAAAATTAAAGCAAATCCTCCTCTTCTATATTCAACATTAAACCCAGAAACTAACTCTGATTCTCCTTCCGCAAAATCAAATGGAGTTCGATTTGTTTCTGCTAATATTGTTGCTAATCATATTAATATTAAAGGTAAAGAAATCATTAATATTCAACTAAAATATTGATATTTCAAAAAATTTAAAAAATTAAATCTTAATATCAATAAAATAAATCTTATTAAAATCAATGCTAAACTAATTTCATAAGAAATAGTTTGAGCAATAGCTCGTAATCCTCCTAATAAAGAATATATAGAATTAGAAGACCAACCAGCAATTATTAATCCATAAACTCCTATTCTTAAACAACATAACATAAATAAAATACCTAAATTAAAATTAATTATTATAAAATAATAAGGTATAACTAATCAAACAATTATCGACAATATAAAACTTAATACCGGACTAAAATAATATATTAAATAATTAGAATAAATTGGAAAAGTTTGTTCTTTTCTAAATAATTTAATCGCATCACTAAAAGGCTGTAATAATCCTATAAATCCTACTTTATTAGGACCCTTTCGAATCTGAATATATCCTAAAACTTTACGTTCCAATAATGTTAAAAAAGCTACTCCTACTAATAAACAAATAATTAATAACAATGAATTAATAAAAACTATAAATACATCAATAAAATATATTATTACCTGTATAATAAAATACATTTATGAATTCTAAATTCATTACACTATTCTGCCAAAGTAATTTCATAATTAAATTTTTAATTAAATATATGGTCCTTTCGTACTAAAATATTTTATATAATTTAGGATAGAAACCAACCTGGCTCACACCGGTTTGAACTCAAATCATGTAAGAATTTAATAGTCGAACAGACTAAAAATTTCAATTGCTGCACCAAAAATTTATCTTAATTCAACATCGAGGTCGCAAACTATTTTATAAATATGAACTTTCCAAAATAATAACGCTGTTATCCCTAAGGTAATTTATTCAAATAATCAAAAATTCTGGATCAAATTTAAACAAAATTTTTTGAATAATATTTTAAAAAGTTTATTAAATTTTTTAATCACCCCAATTAAATTAATATTTATAAAAATAATTTAAATACTAAAATAAAAATTTTTACTAAATTAATTAAACTCTATAGGGTCTTCTCGTCCTTAAATAATATTTAAGCTTTTTAACTTAAAAATAAAATTTTATTTTAAATAAAAATGAGACAGTAATTACCTCGTCCAATCATTCATACAAGTCAACAATTAAGAAACAAATGATTATGCTACCTTTGCACAGTCAATATACTGCGGCCCTTTAATTAATCAGTGGGCAGATTAAATTTTAAATTATAAACAAAAAACCATGTTTTTGATAAACAGGCGAGCAATTAATTTTGCCGAATTCCTTATTTTAAATTTTAAATTTTTTAAAATTATATTATATTATTTTAAAATATACTAATTTTATCATTACTAATTTAATTTATTAATTAAATTAAATATTTTTATTTATTAACTAATTAAATAAAAATTAAAATTTATATTTATAAATTATAAAATTATTTATATTATTGAAATTTCTAATCATAAATTTATTTAATTTAAAAATATTAATATAATTCAATTTTTAAGCTTATCCCTAAAAATTTTTTTATAAATAAATATCTAAATTTAAATTTAAATTTAAATAATAATTTATAATAAAATTAAATTTTTTTCTAAAAAAACTAGATATATTTAAAAACGATTAACATTTAATTACTAACTTATTATTATATATATTTATACAACAATATTAAAAATAATAAATTAAATCTTTTAAATTCGAGAATAATTAAATCATAATTATCAATTAAATAAACCCTGATACAAAAGGTACTTTTAATAAAAAATTCTTTAATTTAATTAAATTAATTCATTTTCATTACTAATAAACTATAATTATTTATAATTTTTTCTTATATATACTTAAATATTAATAAATTAATAATATTTTAATTAAAAATAATTTTAAAATTAAATTATTAATAAAATTTTCATTTCAAATTATCTAATTTAAAAGATTCTTTTCAATGTAAATGAAAAACTATAAAAGCTTTAATTTGCATTCTAGATACACTTTCCAGTACATCTACTTTGTTACGACTTATCTTATTTAATAAATAAGAGCGACGGGCGATATGTGCATATTTTAGTGCTTAAATCATTTTTAAAATATATTAAAAATTACTATTAAATCCACCTTCAAATTTATCTTTATATAAATTATTCATAATATAAATTAATTTATTGTAATCCATTTCTTCATAATCATAAACAACATCTTGATCTGAAATAAAATTTAATTAAATTTATAAAAATTTTTTATTCTTAAAAAATATTTTGTTAACGACGATATATTAATTAATAAATTAAGTAAAATTTATCGTGAACTATCAATTACAGAACAGATTCCTCTAAATAGACTAAAATACCGCCAAATTTTTTAAATTTAAAGATCATAACTACTAATCCCTTAATATTAATTTTACATTTAAAATAATAGGGTATCTAATCCTAGTTTCTAAATTAAATTTCAAAAATCAATTTTTATTTAATTAAATTAATAAAAATAAAAAATTTCACTTTTATTATTAAACTTTAAATTAATTTTAATAAAACAATTAAATTTAATATCAATAAAATTTATTTCAATAATTTGTATAACCGCAAATGCTGGCACAAATTTATTTTATTATATAACTAATTACTAAATCTAATTTTCATTAATTTTTAAATTTAATTACTGTATAATTATTATTTTAAATATTTATTTAATTAATACAAAAATTTACATATAAATTAATAATTAAATAAATTTTAAACCAAAATTAAATTTTATAAATTCAATTTTAAAAATAAATTAAAACTTATAAAATATAAAATTAATCATTAAGTTAAAAATATTTATTTAAAAATATTTATTTAAAAATATTTATTTTTTTAATAATAAAATTTATAAAATTAATTTTAAAAAAATAATTTATTATAAAATTTACAATTTACAAATAATTATAGTAACATAGCTCCAATTTAAAACTAATATGATTAATTTCCTTATAATTATATTTATATATTAGGAGTAGGGGTATATAAATATAAATTTAATTAATTAACAATTAATTTAAAAACAAAAAAAAATAAATTAAATTTAAATTTTTTTTAATTTAATATTTATTTAAAAATATTAAACTTAATATTATAAATTATATATAAAAATATTTATTTAAAAATATTAAGTAATATAATATTTAAATATCAATAAATAAATATTATAATATAATTATTTTTATAATATATATATATATGTATATAATATTTATTTATTAATAATAAAATATTATTAATAAATATCTTAATATTTTTAAATACTTTTAGTTTCTTTTTTTTTTTTAAGTAATTAAAAAAAAAGAAACATTATTTTTTAATAATATTTTATATATATATAATAATTAATTATTTATGTATATATAAATAATTTATATATATATATATATATTATAAAAATTTGATTTATTATAAAAATTTAATTTTTATATATTATAAATATTTTAATTATAATTATATATATATATATGTATATATGCATTTATATATATATAAATTATTTATATATATATATATAATTAATTTAATTATAGTTAAATTATTCTTTAATAATAAAGTATTTTTTTTATAATTATTTCAGAATTTACCATGTAAATATATATATAAATAACTATTTTATATAAATTAAATATTATTGTTAACTATTTCTCTTTTTTTCTTTTTATGATCCAGTAAATTAATGACTAATACTTTTTCATATTTATCAATAAATAATTTATCAATAAATATTATTATAGTAATTAAATATTATTGATAATGTTACTTTGATTATTGATAATTAGATGATTATATATATAGACTTTTATACATATATTTAGATAATTATTATTAATTAAATATAAAGATATACTAATAAATGTTTATCTATTATATATTCAGTAAACATTTAATAAAATATTTTTTTTTTTACCCATTTTTCTAAAAATCAAAATTCTTTACTAAATTAATTTAATAGAAACTTTTTATTTATTTTATTTATTGTTTTAGTGTAAAATTATTAAACTCAATAAAATAAAAA